TTTCCAAAAAAAATTAACACACCAAGTACTACGCTTAGGTTTATTAGATTGGTTGCAAAAATATCAGTATTAAACCCGAAACTCCCCGCGGATGGCCAATAACCCAAGGAAAGGAAAGAATCGGTTACATTTTTCATATGATCTCCTCTTTCTTATAGTTATAGCTTTCTTCTAGTTATAGATAGACTACTTAATTTTTTTTTATTTCTATTCTTTAATTGTATTCTTTTATTATGACTTTCACTATTTCTAAATAGAAAATAGTAAATTGAGTCAAAAAAATATATTGATATTAGAAATGAATTTTAATGGATTTTTTTTTTCAATTGGAAATTTCCAATACTTGGAAATTTCCAATAAGCTTGATACTTATTCGATTCGAATTAGTTCGATTCGAATTCGGTACCAGGTCTTATACAGGTCAGTTGCGAAATACCTCGTTTGTTACAATACAATTGCAATACTTCCTAAAAAAAGTTCGTCCATTGGACTAAGAAGGTAAAGGAAAAAGTTAGTTGGATCCTCATTCTTAAACCAGGGATTTCCGTGGGTTGTTGTTCCTAAGTAATTAAATTGTAGGAATTAAATATTAAAATAATTCGAAAAAACAAGATCAACAAATCTTACGGAAATAAATAAAAATATGTGTTTTTAGGATTAAACAAAAGGATTCGCAAATAAAAGAGCTAATGCTACAACTAACCCATAAATTGTTAAAGCTTCCATGAAAGCTAGACTAAGTAATAAAGTACCCCGTATTTTTCCTTCCGCCTCTGGTTGTCTCGCGATCCCTTCTACAGCCTGTCCCGCAGCAGTACCTTGACCAACCCCAGGTCCAATAGAAGCAAGCCCGACAGCCAATCCAGCAGCAATAACGGAAGCGGCAGAAATCAGTGGATTCATGATAAGTTCCTCGCGCCAAAACAAAAATAAAGAAATAGTTAATGATACAATCAACCAATATTCAAGTCACAATTACCGACGAAATAGAAAGGTTTCTATTGAAATCCCTATCCAAATTCACAATAGTAAGACAAATTAGATATATTTTTTTTAGTTCCTATATACCTAAGTTAATGTCTAATATCACATATACGTGTTTTTCCCCCATACCGTAAACCAAATATTGTATCTTTATTGTATCTTAAAGTCATCGGGATTCTCGAATCATTCTTCGAAAGATTTACAAGAGTTTTCTTATAGCGATTAGATTATATACACCTAGTTCGACCCCCCATTCCTACGCAAACCAATCCATATTTTTTTTACAATTAAAAAATATCGTAACCTTTTTTACAATTACTCTAGATCGTCTATATCTTGATTTATACCTTATTTGTCTATTTATCTTCCCTAAGTGGATTACCTCAAACGGCGCATACATTGCGTCAGGCTAAGCTAAAAAAGACTGTGTTGGAAACTAGTCAATGATGACCTTCCATGGATTCGCCTATATAAGCCGCAGCTAGGGTTGCAAAAATAAGAGCTTGAATACCGCTTGTAAATAATCCAAGGAACATGACTGGTATAGGAACTACTAAAGGTACTAAAGAAACAAGAACAACAACTACTAATTCATCAGCTAAAATATTTCCGAAAAGTCGAAAACTAAGCGATAACGGTTTTGTGAAATCTTCTAAGATGTTAATAGGTAAAAGGATTGGCGTTGGTTGAATATATTTACCGAAATAACTCAATCCCTTTTTTGTAAGGCCCGCATAAAAATATGCTACTGAAGTAAGTAAAGCTAAAGCAACGGTCGTGTTTATATCATTTGTGGGTGCGGCTAACTCCCCGTGAGGTAACTGTATAATTTTCCAGGGTAAAAGAGCCCCTGACCAATTCGAAACAAAAATAAATAGAAACATAGTTCCAATAAAGGGAACCCATGGACCGTATTCTTCTCCAATTTGAGTTTTGCTCACGTCTCGAATGAATTCAAGAACATATTCAAAGAAATTCTGACCATCAGTAGGAATGGTTTGTGGATTACGAACAGCTAGAATGGCTGAACCTAATAAAATAGCAATTACGACCCAAGAAGTAATAAGTACTTGCGCATGGACTTGGAAACTTCCTATTTGCCAATAGAAATGTTGGCCTACTTCCACACCGGATATATCGTATAAACCTTTTAGTGTTTTGATAGAACATAATAGAACATTCATATTACCCTCTGAAAGAAATAGAACTTAAAAAGGAATTATTTTGATTCAACCATCTTTTTTTTTTTTCGATTTGCCTACTTGAATTATATATTTAAAATATCAACTAATCACAGAAAATCTCCGGTTTTTAGCTCTTTTATGCTAGTCAAGAATAATAACCGATTCAATAAATCGATTATATGGAGTTCCCCAAAAAATTTACTTAATCTTATTATTAATCAAGAATTTCGTATATAGCTAGAACGACCCTCACAAATTGCAAATACTAATTTGTTAAGAATTAGTCGGATTGAAGCTATAGCGTCATCGTTGGCTGGAATCGAAATATCCGC